TCTCATTTACAGGGCGCGCGATAGTTCAATTATCTATGGACGATTCTTCGTTCAATGCCCCTTACAATTACAATGGGTTTCGAAGATACAAATTATTCTTTTTTTTCTTTTCTATTGGGACATAAACCGACCTAGGTAAATCCACGAGTTCGATTCGATTAGTTCTTACTATTACTATATAACACTATATAACCATTTGAACCCCAAATTGTCCTCTAACTCATATTCCAGAGTATATCTTTTAACGGTGCAAACAAAAAAATAAGAAAATTCTGTTTTCCCTGCCCATAAATGAAATATTAAATAATTGTAGACTGGAAATGAAAGCCCCTTTCTCGCATTCGTTCTCTATTGCATTGTCGGAACAAAACAATATTGGATTCTGAAACCAAGGAAATCTATTGAAAAATATATTTTCGAAATATAATATACTTTTTTATATGTATCGGAAAAGAATAGCGATTTATTCCTATGGAACATCCAGTAACAAGAAGATAAAATAAGAAATATCGAAAAATTCTTGCCTTGTATGTTCCAAGGAAATAAAACAAAAACCGCTTCTAGGATTTAATATATATCGAATTTATATATCAGAATAGCTGATATAGTCATGATTCAATGGGTTAGGTCCACTTACTTTTATAATTTTATGTTATGGTAGTTTGATAGGAAAAATGGGGAAGTAGGAATATTTTGGTTTGGCAATTAATAATAGAGATTGGATATCTAGAATATTTTTTGTCCTGGGACAAAAAAAAATGGAATATATAAGATATGAAGAGGACTATTATGTCACTACAGAGCGGAATCCCCTAAAATAAAAGTGCAATTAGTCATTATGATAATGATTCAATGTTCAACTTTTTAACTATAAAAAAACTCCTAATAAGCGGAACTCATTATAATGCGGTTACCTTTTTCTTTTTTTTATCAACAATATCTCTATTCTACGTTGAAAAACGAAGAATAAGACTTGAGTGACTTGAGTTTTTTGGAAAAAGCCCTTTATCGGATTTGAACCGATGACTTACGCCTTACCATGGCGTTACTCTACCACTGAGTTAAAAAGGCCCTATTTAATTCATGAATTAGTCATTTTCTATTATGGAGTCTAATGCATATATGTATATATGCATTAGTCTAGTACTATAGGTATATATGTACATATGAACTCATTCAGAAAAAAATCTGATTTACTTAGAGGTAAAATTATTCTCTTTCTTTTTGAGAAAATGCAGTGAATTGTTTCAAGACTGATCCCCCTTGCTTTGTTTACTTTGACTGACCTGACCCATCAGAACAAGACTCGCTTGATTTACGAATCCAATATTGACATAGATTCAAGGCATTTTCTTGAATCATGTGATGAGGGGATTCGTACCCCGAATCGAATTCTTATAAAAAAGAACTTTTTTATCCCTTTTTGCATTTTCTGACTTAGTGTGAGATAGTTATAGGCATATTTTATCTGAACGATAAACGAAGCAATGAATAAAAAAGAAATGAAATGGGGGTTTACCCCCTTTTTCAGGTCGGACCAATCATTGACCGAACCGAAGGAATCCTATACTTCTTTATATAGAGTTATATAGAATATTTTATATAGAGTTATTATAGTATGAGATGCTTCATTCATGAAGTGAAGTATCAAATCAAACAAAAAAAATCTATCGAATCATAACATAGAAAGTAGGAAAGACTCTTTCGATTTAGCCATACCATTAGATTATATTGACAATTCCAAAAAACTGATCATACTATCATCATAGTATGATGACGGTCGGGCGGATATGCCCCCATCGTCTAGTGGTTCAGGACATCTCTCTTTCAAGGAGGCAGCGGGGATTCGACTTCCCCTGGGGGTAGGGTACTACGAAAGGAAGTTGATCGTGGATTATCAATAAGCCTGGAATGAATTCTTCCTGGGTCGATGCCCGAGCGGTTAATGGGGACGGACTGTAAATTCGTTGGCGATATGTCTACGCTGGTTCAAATCCAGCTCGGCCCAAAAATGCACCGCTCCATGAGTATGATATAATAAATTCGTCCTACAGAAACAGAAATGTCTGATCCGTATAAATAAAGAGAAAAAATCAATTTTTTTTGCTCTATCTATATGTTTCTCATTCGTTCTGTTCTGATCTTTCTAACGATCCATATTCATGATCCTTAAGTAAAGTATCAAGAAAAGGATCTTTTTTTCTTATTGAAAGATTGATTATTTCTTTTTTACAATAAAAGAACCACAGGTTACTAGTAATTCGTATAACTCTCACTAAAGCACATATTTATGTGGATATGATATCAATATATCATTCGTGTATCTCTTACAATATGACGAGTAGAATATTCTTATGAAACCATAAGAGTATGTATTCCATATACCTCGCCGGGATTGTAGTTCAATTGGTCAGAGCACCGCCCTGTCAAGGCGGAAGCTGCGGGTTCGAGCCCCGTCAGTCCCGAACTAGGATCCGACGAATTTCTCAATTCATCTTTCTCTTTTCTGTGAAAAGGAAGACAGAGAGCAAAATAGAATTATGGAGTGCCCGTATTTTTACCGGGAGTGCAGACACAAATTATCTTCGTTTATTGTACGATACACAATAAACTTAATATAATTACCTCGACAGAGTACTTTTCAGGTTCAGGTGAAACCACACTTTTTTGAATTCCGGCTTTGTTTGTGTATCCTCTAATACTATAGTAATTGGTTGGAGACAACCTATCTCATTCAAATAGCATACTGAATTTGTGATGTATACGTTCTAATCCCAATCCAAGAAGAAGATACTAATTAAATAAAAAAAAAAAGACCAAACAAGCAAGGCCCCCTTTTAGTATTTAGTCAATTTTTGGAATATTCGATTTTTTATACTTAATCTGCCCTTTTTTCCATCTCACTTCTACTGTTTGAATTGGATCTGTGTATGACCCATAGAATACCGGTCATATGATACCTCATAATTGTATGTATTTGTATATATACTATTGTATGTATAAGTAGTAGAATTGTATAAGGAAGATAATAGGTTATAGAAAAGAAAAGTGAAAAAAAAAAGATGAAAATCCAATGATAGGATTTATGATCCAATCAAAAACGGCATTTTTGATTTAGTATGAATCAAAGATTTTTCTATGTTATACTATTTCATTTTCGACGATGAATCAATTTGATAGATCAGATATTGTTATTCATAATATTGATCTGATTCAGTATCATCAGGATGCAATTCATCCCATTGAATTTACAGGAGTCAAATTTATCATCTCTATGGGATTAGATCCCGAGTTATTTCGAAACAAAAAAAGAAGATTATGGAAGTCAATATTCTCGCACTTATTGCTACTGCACTGTTTATTTTAGTTCCTACTGCTTTTTTACTTATCATATACGTAAAAACGGTCAGCCAAAATAATTAATTTGAATGAAACTTGAATTATTAGTTCTTATCAATGATTGAAGAAATAAAAGAGATTCAAACTTTAAGTCTTAAATTAAATGATAGGGCTGGAATCAGAAGTAGAAGTATCTGAGATAGTGTGGTAGAAAGAACTATATATATAGTTCTTTCTACCACACTATCTAGTATTATATACTATTTATTATTATATAATGTAACGTTTCTAAAGTTGTATACGAATCTAGTCTTCATTCATTTCATATGGATCAATTTACAATATGTATGTACATATATTAGATGTACCTTTAAATAGCACTCGAATTCTATTTTTTTTTTTTCGCTACATATAAATAGAATACATTTGTGATGAGATGAGTCAAAAAAAAGCATAAAAAAATTTCTAGGAGTCTAAAACAAACGTGAAATGTGCGATGTACAGATCGCTCAACGGAAGAAAGATCTCATTTTATTAGGTGTAGGACCTCTTTTCTTTGGACAACCGCTAATCGCTTCCTGTGGAAAGAAAGTATGTATTGCCGTTATAGCAGCAGACTTTCTCTTCAAACAGTAAAAGTTAAGAAAAAGGGGAAAGAAATAAAGAAAAAAATAGGGATTGGTTTTTCTCGTTGTAATATCCATAATTCTGGTAAGAGTTGATTCACCAAAATAGAATATTTAGGAAAAATTCGATTAGAAAAAATTTCCTATCATGCGTAGATTTGAGTTTCGAAATTAAATTCCATTATGGTAATCATTCATTGTTTGATCGAATGATTATTATTCATAATGGAATTTTTTTATGCATTACCATATTCCAGTACAATTTGGAAACAGAAACATTTTTTTAAGGCTTCGCAAAACGATCAATAAAGAATTGATACAATTCGATTACTCAATGGATTACTCAATTAGTACCCTAGCCCTAGAGTCCACTCCTTCCCCATACTACAAGTGAAAGAGAAAATGTAAAGACTACCATTAAAGCAGCCCAAGCGAGACTTACTATATCCATGTGAATTATGTCCCCTATCTCCATGAAGGAATTATTCCATTATTGATTAATAATCATAGTGGAATCAACGGCACAGAGTCAAAATAGGATTCTGAATTAAGGCTATTGATGAACCAAACCAATTCAATGAATACATTTGTAACAAGTTCCTATATTATTATAGGATTTCTGGTAGAATCAGGAAGCATTAAGTACAAATACAATACACACACCTTTGGAAATCTCAAAGGAATGTTCCTAATGGAACAGGTAAGCCTAAAGAAAAGAATAGTAAGACCTTTTGTTTGTTTTGGTACCCTCCCCTCATAAGCAAAAAACATAAAAATATACCATCAAGATAAATAACTTTCTATCAGATATCTATATTTCCTGTGAAAAAAAAAATAGCCCGAACCAATCATTAATAAATAATGAAATTGAATTATGAAATTCAATTATAAATTAATAAGTAATAAGGGGGAGTTGTTTCATCCATATTGGCACCGTACCAGTTTGGGCCACACCCAGAACTCATGGTTCTAAAAATAAAGTATTGACACGTCTGCTTAGTCCTTTGCCTCTGCTTCCGCGGGGCAAGAATTCGT